TGCTCGTTGCATACCTTGATCTACTACTGTTCGAATCACATTTCCTGCTGCGGTTTGAGCAGCAAAGGGTGTCCCTCTTCTTGTGCCTTTGAATCCACAAGTACCGGCGGAGGACCAAGAAATAACCCGACCTCGTACATCTGTAACAGTCACAATCGTATTGTTGAAACTTGCTTGAACATGAATAATACCTTTTGGTATTTTACGAGTACTCTTTCGTGAACCAATACGTCCATTTTTACGTGAACCAATTCTTGTTATAGGTTTTGCCATCTTTTTTTGATCATTTTATAAATAGAAGTACGATCTCTATGGATATATCCATTTCATGTTAAAAAAGGATCAGATCCTTTTTTATTTTTTTCTTTATTTGTTTAATTTATTTGTACAGTTGGTCTTTATTTTTAGATAGAAGAGAGTTTTGTTAGCTTTTATTAGAAAGATTATCCCTGTCTTTGTTTATGTTTTGGGTTCGAACAAATTACTATAATCCGTCCTCGCCTACGGATTAGTCTACATTTTTCACAAATTTTACGAACGGAAGCTCTTATTTTCATATTTTGAATTCCTAAACTAAATTTCTTTTCTAATCTACTGAATTGGAAGAAAATAAGTTTCTTAAAATTTTTCAACTCGAATTTGATTCTTATTTTGATTTTGATCAAAGGAAGAAAAGGTACAGTTAAAAAAAAAATCACTTAAGCATTTGAACTCTTGTTTCTTGTTGTGGAATCTTTAAAAGATATGTTCCCTGATTTTGATTGAATCATAATGACTTACTTCATTTTAGTTTTGAGTCTATCCAGGGGTAGTATACATCTAAACTGGCGTTGTATCTATATCCTAGAATATATCCTAGAATTGAATCTTTTTTTACTAAAAGAACTGCGAACATACCATTCATTGGCAAGCAATTCAGTAATTCAATCTTTATGAGCCCCCCCTTTTTTTTTACGAAAATTTTTCATTTTATAAAAAAGGAAATTCAGAATCAATTTCGTATTTTCTATCAGAATATGAGAAGGATTACCATATACAACACAAAATTTCTCCGCCGATTTTTTCGAGTCTAGCCTCTCGGTCTGTCATTATACCTCGAGAAGTAGAAAGAATTAAAATTCCCATCCCGCCTAAAATTTTAGGAATTCGTTTGTAATTCGAATAAATTCGTAAACCAGACCGACTAATTCGTTTTAAATTTAAAATAGGCCTATAAGATCCTTTTCTATTCCTTTTATGTCGTAAGGTTAAAACTAAAAAATATTTGTCTCTTTCTTTATGTTTTCTCACGTTTTCAATAAAACCTTCTCGTAAAAGTATTTTCACAACACTTTCGGTTATATTAGTATATGTGATTCGAACTGTTCCCTTTCTATTCATGTCAGCATTTCTTATAGAGGTTATTATGTCAGCAATAGTGTCCTTACTCATGATAAACTAAAATTCTTGTTACTTACGAATTTTGAGATAATATAATTAACGTGACAGTTTTTATGAATTATTTTATTCTTATTTTATTCAAGGGATCTACATGATATACAATCCACTCAATTTAATGAATCTATTTTCTTTTCATTCAGATAATCTATAGATATATAGACTATCTATTATCTATACATCCATAGATTATCTATCTATTATCTCTTTTTTTTTTATAATACTTCAGGCGCTAATGAAACGATTTTAGTGAAATTTAACTGTCTCAATTCTCGAGGGATCGCGCCAAAAATTCGAGTTCCTTTTGGATTTCCCTCTTGATCAATGACAACTGCAGCGTTGTCATCATATCTTATTATCATACCGTTGTCGCGTTTGAGTTCTTTAGAAGTACGTACAATTAAAGCTCTAATAACTTCCGATCTTTCTATTGGTGTGTTTGGTATTGCTTCTTTTACCACAGCAACAATAATGTCACCGATATGAGCATATCGTCGAGTACTAGTTCCTATGATTCGAATACACATCAATTTTTTTGCCCCGCTATTATCTGCTACATTCAAATGGGTTTGAGGTTGAATCATATCGTTTTTTTTTTTACTATATTCTATAGTCTTTTAAAGCTGAAAGTCCGAAGTAAAAAAAATAAAGAAATATTGTTTGTAAAAATGTAAAAAAAAAAAAACAATTTATATATTCTTAGATATATATCTATTCTGCAATAATGAATTGAGTTCGTATGGGCATTTTTGATGCTGCTATTGAAATAGCCCTTCTGGCTATATTTTCTCCTACTCCACTCATTTCATAAAGTATCCTACCAGGTTTAACCACAGAGACCCAATATTCTGGAGATCCTTTTCCCGAACCCATACGTGTTTCTGCAGGTCTTGCTGTAACTGGTTTGTCTGGAAATATGCGTACCCATATTTTTCCACCGCGGCGTACATTTCGTGTCATTGCTCGTCGACCTGCTTCTATTTGTCTAGATGTTATCCAAGCGGGTTCAAGTGCTTGAAGAGCATATCTACCAAAACAAATACGATTGCCTCGATAAGATCTTCCTTTCATTCTTCCTCTATGTTGTTTACGGAATCGAGTTCTTTTTGGGTTATAGTTGATGGTTTTTTATCAATTCCATCTCTACTGCAGAACTGGACATGAGGATTTCTTCTCATCCAGCTCCTCGCGAGGAAAACAATTAAATGATTCAATTATTCAATTAAAGAATAGTATACACACATATATTCTATTTAATTTAGAGTTTTTTTTTATAATTTTTATAAATTTTTATATATGATATATGAATAATCAGTATTTTGTTTTTTAATTATTTCTTTTTCGAGATCAAAAAAATTGAACATAAAAGAAACAATTTCGCGGGCGAATATTTACTCTTTCAATCTTGATTGAAGTTGTAGGGTTAACTCATGACTTTTCAGACTAAATCCATATGTCTCTGGTTTGTTTCGCCATCCGACCTAATGAATCATTAAGATTCACTTTCTGTAGAATCTTCTTCATTCACAGGTTTCGTCTCGTTCCCATCGTTTTCAATTAATGGTTAGGTCTGAAAATTACAACGGAGCTTTTCTAATCAAATCCACTTTTTTTAAGTCAATCGTCTCAGTCTTTATTGACTTTAAGCTCTTTCTTTTTTCTATTTCTATTAGTATAGATGCTTTGTTACATTGTGTTTTTTTTTTATTTTATGAGATTTTTTCATAGACCTTACACATATTGGAATTCTATATCATCCATATTTGTTTTTCTTTCTTTCTCTCAACTTTCCATTTATCTGCATACTTTCATTTTTTTCTTTCAATTTAAGAATCAGATTAGTTTTCTTTTGTTTATACAAACAAAAAAGATTTAAGTTGCTACAATAATATGACCAATAGATCATATCTTGACTGGTTCTTTTTATACAGATAATGTAAAGAAAACGATGAGTTTATTATTAGTGAATACTAAGTCTAACAATAAAAATCAACGAGTCACACACTAAGCATAGCAATTCTATTAATATCAAGTAGTAATTCGAATTTTTTATTCAACCTTATAGAATTTATATTTTTACCTAAAATTTATTTATTTTTTTTTTTTTGATTGTAGAAAACAAAAAGAAAAAATTGGGTAAAGGTTTTTATTGATCTTCTAAAAATATCCAAATTTTGATCCCTAATACCCCATAGATAGTTCGAACTGTGTAAGAACAATAATCAATTTTAGCTCTAATTGTTTGTAAAGGAACTCTACCTTCTCTGATCCATTCAACACGTGCAATTTCTTTTCCATCGAGACGTCCTGCAATTTGCACTTTAATTCCTTTTGTATCTGTCTGTTCATTTAATTCAATAGCTTTTTTCATTGCTTTTCGAAAAGAAACCCTATTCTTTAATTGTCCGGCTATAAATTCTGCAAGAATTTTAGGATGTCCATAAGGGTTTGAAATTCTTGTAATAGCAATGTTTATTTTTTGATTCACACAATTAATTTCTTTTTGTAAATTCAGTTGTAATTCTTCAATTTTTTGAGGTCCACCTTCTATTAATAATTTTGGGAATCCCATATAAATTATAACTTGAATAAGATCGATTCTTTTTTGAATCTCTATACGTGCAATTCCCTCGACACCAGAAGATATTTTCATATTTTTTTGTATATAACTTTTTATATAGTCTCGTATTTTTTGATCTTCTTGTAGACCTTCAGAATATTTTTTTGGTTGTGCAAACCAATGAGAATAATGACTTTGAGTTGTACCAAGTCTGAAACCAAGTGGATTTATTTTTTGTCCCATATTTCCTCACACATTCTATTACTAAGATTCATATAGTGACTCACTATCTTTTTGAACTTATCTTTACTTTTTACCCTATTGATCCATGTAGGTATTCTTAATTCTGTGTTATATACTAGAGGATAATCATCATCCTTTTCAAAAACCTCTGGTCTATAATCACGATAATAGTCTTCTATATCTTTACAAAGATCTGCATAAAAAGATATATCGGTCAATTCCAGAGTTATATTACAAGTTCGTCTTTTTATCGGATAGGCACGCCCTCGCGCTCTAGGTTTTAATTTTTTCATTGTAGAACTTTCATTTACTTCAGCTTTAGTAATTTTTAAATTTCTTTTGTCTAATTCCTTATTGTGACTAGCATTTGCTGCTGCAGAATAAAGTAATTTAAAAATTGGATAACAGCCTCGATAAGGCATGAGTTCTAGTATCATAAGTGTTTCTTCATAGGAACGCCAGCGAATTTGATCAATTATTCTTCGTGCTTTATCAGCAGACATACGTATATTTCCACCAAAAGCGTATGTTTGTGTATAAGGAAGTACAATTTTCTTTTTACTATTTATTAAATCTAGCATAAGGTGAACCTCTCATTAAAATATCATTAAAATTAAGTAATAGTCTTCGTTTTTTTTTTTCCACCAAAAGCGTATGTTTGTGTATAAGGAAGTACAATTTTCTTTTTACTATTTATTAAATCTAGCATAAGGTGAACCTCTCATTAAAATATCATTAAAATTAAGTAATAGTCTTCGTTTTTTTTATTGAATCTTTTCCCTAACCCAATATCGATATCAAAAAGATTTCATTTCTAAGATAGAAACGTCAAAAAATTGAAATGATTTCAAAAGAAATCAAATCCAAATAGTAACGGAACGGGGCGGATGTAGCCAAGTGGATTAAGGCAGTGGATTGTGAATCCACCATTCGCGGGTTCAATTCCCGTCGTTCGCCCATTTTTGCCCATTTTTATTTTGTTATATATTTGTATATTATTTAATATTGAAATGATTTTATGAAATCTTCATAAATATTAACGACGAGATCGATTGTCATTTTTCGCATGTCCTCGGAAATTTCGAGTAGGGGAAAATTCTCCTAATTTATGGCCTACCATACCCTCTGTTATAAAAATAGGTAGATGTTCTTTTCCGTTATGTATAGCAATAGTATGACCAATCATTGTGGGTATAATAGTAGATGACCGGGACCAAGTTACTATTATTTCTTTTTCTGATCGTTTGTTAAGTGTCTTTATTTTTCTTAATAAATGGTTTGCTACAAAAGGATTTTTTTTTCGTGAATGTGTCATATTCAAGTGAATTACTCCTCTTTTTTTTTTTCTTTTTTGTAAATAGGAAAGAAAAAAAATTCTATTTTCTTTCCTATTTACTACGTCGACGAAGAATTAAATGATCACTATATTTCTTCCTTTTTCTACTCCTTCTCCCAAGTGCAGGATAACCCCAAGGGGTTGCGGGTTTTTTTCTACCAATTGGGGCCCTTCCTTCCCCACCCCCGTGGGGATGGTCTACAGGGTTCATAACGACTCCTCTGACTACAGGACGTTTACCTAGCCAACGTTTAGATCCGGCTCTATCCAAACTTTTCTGGCTCACCCCAACATTACCCACTTGTCCGACTGTTGCTGAACAGTTTTTGGATATCAAACGGACCTCTCCAGAAGGTAATTTTAATGTGGCCGATTTACCCTCTTTTGCAATCAGTTTTGCTACAGCACCTGCTGCTCTAGCTAATTGTCCACCCTTTCCAAGTGTGATTTCTATGTTATGTATGGCCGTGCCTAAGGGCATATCGGTTGAAGTAGATTCTTCTTTTTGATCAATCAAAACCCCTTCCCAAACTGTACAAGCTTCTTCCAAAGCATACGGCTTTCTGGATGTAGATGATGATATCTATACAGATGGATCTGATCAATATCATACCATGAAGTACCAAATGAGTGTATATATATAGGAATCCAAATCTTCCAAATCATTCATGGTATGATTTTCTACATCCTAGGTCTTCCCGTTCCGTCATCTGGCTTATGTTCTTCATGTAGCATTCAGACCGAATGACTCTATGAAATTACATTGATACTTCCACATATGAAGGGTAACGTAGGAGACATCTCTATTTTTCCCCGGGAAATCTTTAGAACTACCACTCCTTAGCTTTCCATTTGCCTCTGACCATCAAATGAAATGTGAATAATCCGTTCTCCTCTTTTTTTTTTATGAAGGGTAACGTAGGAGACATCTCTATTTTTCCCCGGGAAATCTTTAGAACTACCACTCCTTAGCTTTCCATTTGCCTCTGACCATCAAATGAAATGTGAATAATCCGTTCTCCTCTTTTTTTTTTAACAGGGGGCACTTCTGATTCTGTCGGTGCTTGAAACAATTTTGTCTTCTCCATATTACTATATCTCTAGAGTCAATAATTTTATATGAGGAACTACTGAACTCAATCACTTGCTACCCTTACTCTTCAGTTTTCTGTTGAGGTCTATCCTGTAGAGGTACTCCAATTGGATCAGTGATCGATTTCTAGGTTTCGTCGTAAACCTAATTGGTTACTTCCAATTACGTAAATCCATAGTTCAAACCGCACTCAAAGTTAGGGCATTTCCCATTTGTATAGGAACTTCTGTACCAGAAATAACGGTATCTCCAATTATAGCCCCTCTGGGATGTAAAATATATCTCTTCTCACCATCCCCATAGTGGATGAGACAAATGTATGCATTTCGATTAGGGTCGTATTCGATGGTGACGATTCTACCATATATGTCTTTTTCTTTCCGTCGAAAATCTATTTGACGGTATAGACGCTTATGACCTCCCCCTCTATGCCTTGCGGTAATGATTCCTCTGGCATTACGACCTTTACAACGATGCTGTCCATAAATCAAATTGTTTTTCTTTCGTGGATTGGATTTCGCTTGACTGTCTACGGCTCCATTGCGTGTGCTCGGGGTAGAAGTTTTGTATAAATGTATCGCCATGCTATTAAGTATTTGGATTTAAGTTGTTTTCTTGACAATAGGTGGAATAGAATAACCCGGTTGAAGCGTAATGATCATACGTCTGTAACGCATTGTATGTCCTCTAATAGGTCCCATTCTTTTAACCTTTCCCGGGAGTCGATGACTATTCACGGCCATCACCTTGACACCAAAGAAGAGTTCGACCCAATGCTTTATTTCTGTCTTAGTTAATCCTGATTCGACATGAAAAGTATATTGATTTTTTAACAATAACAGAAAACTTTTGTCTGTAAGTACTATATCTTTTATTATTCCATCCATAAATCTATTTTCTTCCTTATGAGTTTGAGTTTAAATTAAGAATGCTAGATCTTACGATTGCTATCTTTGATATGAATATACCACACCAATTCGTTATGTATTGATGATGAGATTCCTTTGATCAAGAGCCAATTCCAATAGACTTATTGGAGGGTCCCCTTGGCGTGCATCCAGTAGGAATTGAACCTACGAATTCGCCAATTATGAGTTGGGCGCTTTAACCATTCAGCCATGGATGCTTAGTGGGGATCCTCTTACATGGTGAATAACCAAATTCCAATTGAAAGGAAATTTTGAATATAAATCAATGCAATTTAGAGGAAGAATTCTATTTATGAAGGTAGATACATTCAAATCCTGTATTTTCGAATTGAGAGAGATTAAGAATTCTCACCATTTCTTAGATTCATGGACCCGATTCAGCGGGATCTTTCATTCACATTTTTTTCACCAAGAGCGTTTGATCAAACTCTTAACTTATTTGATTCATGTAACAGGAGAAAGGTTTCCCATTACTTAACCGGAAAGAGATGTGGCCATGAAATAGGGATTCAGCGGAACATAATTGACTGGGTGGTATGAACTGCCTAAACAAGAATTCTTGAACAGCGAACAACCAGAGCTATTACTCACTACATCAAAAAATTTCCATTAATGAAAGGTGGAAATCTATTGGAAAATTCAAAAGACGCATATCATCATATCATATGAAATAGACCTTTCTTTTCGTCTCAGGTCGATGGATCTTCTCAATTGGAAGATCTCCTATATGGATAATACCCATTCCAGTTGATTGAGCCTAATTCTAATTGTTTTGTTCCGAAGCAAAGATATCCACGCGCGGGGTGGTTCGTCCTATTCAGATATTTACGACCAAGAAGTACTGGATTCTCTTTCGGATAGGCCCTGAAAGGAGAAGGAAGGCTGGAATGCCAAAAGGCGTCTATTTTGAAATTCACCTGACCCAAGAGTATCCATTGTATAGTACCCATTTTGGTAATGCCCAGTGCCAAAGTCACTGAATGGTTAAGTCATCAATTCCTAAAACGGACTATGTAATGGACTTTATCTGCTGGGTTACGAGCGGGCTTTTTACCAGAGTTTTCGATTGTATCAATCTACCCCTTGTGATTCCTTTTGAAGTATATACTTGGGGAGTGGGTGCAGGGCGGACGATTTCAAAGCGGACTCCCCATTCAGGAGAAGATCACCAATATTTCGTGATCCGCTGCCGAACTTCTTTCCATTTCAATGAGCATTTTCAATATTCTGCCTTGAAGAGGACTCGAACCTCCACGCTATTTAGCACGAGATTTTGAGTCTCGCGTGTCTACCATTTCACCACCAAGGCATCTTCAAAGTGAATCGTATTCCATGAATATGATATCTATCTAGTGCGGTGTATGGAATATATGACAAAAGGTGGAGTGTTGGAGTCTTTCTATTGATCGGTCGTGTCATATAGGTTCGAATCGGACATCCAATTGCTTCGATTGGAATTATCCGTAGGATGCCTGCTATATATTCTATCATATCCAAAAGATGGACAATCAAAGCTATTTATTGATTCAATCAATAGAAGACAAAAGAGGTGAATAGGGTCCCAAATAACGAGAGATATGTAAGAACCAGGTCCGATTTCGCCTATCCCTAATCCTAAATTTTTAATAGGAATAAAAGAAACTCTGTTATATATATTCAATAAGAAAAATAAGAAAATAGATATATATTCAATAAGAAATATTCTAAATAAGAAATATTAAGAAATCAATAATCAATAAGCAGAATCCTAACAAGAACACTAAGACCATCAATCTAATAATAGACAATCTAATAATAGATTGATTAGTAATAATAAGTAATAACAAAGATCATAAGTTATATGTAAAATGTAAAAAAAAAAATATAAGCAGAATCCTAACAAGAACACTAAGACCATCAATCTAATAATAGACAATCTAATAATAGATTGATTAGTAATAATAAGTAATAACAAAGATCATAAGTTATATGTAAAATGTAAAAAAAAAAAGATTGAAACAAGAATCAAATATATTACTTATTTTTATAAAGTCTTGTATTATGTCTTGAATCTTAATAGATTGAGAATAAAAATAGATGTCTTTCACATCCAACTATAGAAATAAAGAACCTATTAATTTTTGAATGGCAGTTCCAAAGAAGCGTACTTCTAGATCAAAAAAGCGTATTCGTAAGAACATTTGGAAAAAAAAGGGATATTGGGCAGCATTGAAAGCTTTTTCATTAGCTAAATCTTTTTTTACCGGTAACTCAAAAAGTTTTTTTTACGACAACAAATAAATCAGAAAGGTTTTGAGTCTTTTTCTTTCATTTTTTAAATTTATAAAATAAAAAATGAATGTAATTTTCTTTTCTCTTATTATAATATAGACACAAAAATATGTTATTTACTTATTGGTTTAGTTTTTAAATTAAAAAAGACACACAAACACGATAAATTGATTTCTTTTGAATCTTTATTTACTGATTTTTGATGTTTAGAATGTTTTATCATTTTGTAGATGGGGAATTTTCCCCATCAACTCACCTATAATTATATATAAATTGAATTATATATAATTGAATTAATGAATTATATATTCTTACATACATATTTTTCATACATATTTTTTATTTTTATTGGAACTTTATATATATTCTATATATAATATATAGAATATATCTTTTTATAAAAATTGTAAGACTTGAATCTACATTTATATTTCTATTAAACATTAACTTTATTCATTAAATCTCGACGATTGAATTAAAATATGTTATTATTATTTTTGAGAAGCCGCTATGGTGAAATTGGTAGACACGCTGCTCTTAGGAAGCAGTGCTAGAGCGTCTCGGTTCGAGTCCGAGTGGCGGCATCGCATTTCTTATGTAAAATAAATATAAATAAAAGTGTACTATAAATGTCATTGAATTCATTTAATTACTTATCATATGTAATTCGGTATAATTTGATGTAACCTATGCTTAATGACTGTTTTTGAATACTCTATTTTTTTTTTTAACTTAATAAATTTGAAATTTGAGATGTTATGATATTTTCTACTTTAGAGCATATATTCACTCATATATCCTTTTCGATCGTTTCAATTGTAATTACAATTCAATTTATAATCTTATTAGTCGATGAAATAATCGAACTATATGATTCGTCAGAAAAGGGTATGATTGCTACTTTTTTCTGTATAACAGGATTATTAATTAGCCATTGGATTTATTCCGGGCATTTTCCATTAAGTGATTTATATGAATCCTTAATATGTCTTTCATGGAGCTTTTCCATTATTCATATGGTTCCTTATTTTAAAAAACATAAAAATCCTTTAAGTGCAATAACCATGCCAAGTGCTATTTGTACTCAAGGGTTTGCTACTTCAGGTCTTTTCACTGAAATACATCAATCCACAATATTAGTACCCGCTCTCCAATCCCAGTGGTTAATGATGCACGTAAGTATGATGATATTAGGCTATGCGGCTCTTTTATGCGGATCTTTATTATCTGTAGCTCTACTAGTCATTACATTTAGAAAATTCATAAATATTTTTTCTATTTTTTTTCATAAAAAGAATAATTTATTAAATGAATCTTTTTCATTTGAAAAGGTCCAATACATGACAGAAACAAGCAATAGTTTATTAAAATTAAAAACCTTTTTTATTTCTTCAAGAAATTATTACAAATTTCAATTGACTCAACAATTGGATTGTTGGAGTTATCGTATTATTAGTTTAGGTTTTATCTTTTTAACCATAGGTATTCTTTCAGGAGCAGTATGGGCTAATGAGGCATGGGGATCTTATTGGAATTGGGACCCAAAAGAAACTTGGGCTTTTATTACTTGGACCATATTTGCTATTTATTTACATATTAGAACAAATAAAAATTTTGAAGGTACCAATTCCGCAATTGTGGCTTCTATGGGTTTTTTTATAATTTGGATATGTTATTTTGGAGTCAATCTATTAGGAATAGGACTACATAGTTATGGTTCGTTTACTTGAACTTCTAATTGAAGAAAGTGACTAACAAATATAAACAGACAACATAAAGAAAACGATCATAAATTTTGAAATGATAAAAGAATGCATAGGTCGTTATAAGCAGTGATAATTTATATAATGTAAATATAGAACTAGTATACCACTGAATTGTCTTATTTATTCTTTTAGGTAGAAATAAAATTAGGTAATCCACAAATATTGGAAAAACATTAATTCTTATTAAACCAGGGGAAAATAATTCGTAATAAAGACAAGATACACTTGAACCACAGAAAACAAAACCAGAATCAACAATATAATTTATATTGTTGATTCTGGTTTTGTTTTCTGTGTTGGTAAAAAAAAATCAAAATATATTAATTACATTTGAAATATATAAATATATATAAATTAAATTTTTTATAAAGTATCAATAAGCTAGACCCATACTTCTAGTTGTTTCATGCCATAAGTAAACTCGAACACTTAAGAAATCGGTCGGGCAGGCGGATTCACATCTCTTACAACCAACACAGTCCTCTGTTCTCGGAGCAGAAGCAATTTGCTTAGCTTTACATCCGTCCCAAGGTATCATTTCTAATACATCTGTGGGGCAAGCTCGGACACATTGAGTACACCCTATACATGTATCATAAATCTTTACTGAATGTGACATTGGATCTATAAATTTTTGAATGTCATAAAATTTCGATCTAGTCCATTTTATTTTGACTTAAATTATATATTTATAGACCAGATGAATCAATAATTTATCAGAATTTTTTCAATCAATCTAAGTCTGAATCTAAGTCTGAATAGACTCATAGAAAGGGTCCAAGATACTTTGATTTCTTACTTTTTCGGGGACACAATAATTAACTTATGTACATAGTCTATTCATTTAGAAATATTAGAATTTCTATAATGAATAAAGAGTACTTATTCAACAAATTTGATTTTGATTGATTGATACGAGTTTATTTTCTGTTACGATAAATTGACGAAAATTATAGCTAATAGCTGCTTCAGCGCAGCGGCTGTAATATTTATCAAAAAATTGATAAAAAAATTTGAATTATATAATCATTAAATACTTACATTGATAAACAATCAAAAGCAATTGGATTTTAATGAACTTTATGATGATCATAAGCAGAAAGTGCATATTATTCAGTCATTTATAAAAAATTGGTTGGGTAATACTCAACAAAATAAATATACAAATTCAAAAATGAATACTGTAATTCAATTTAATTACAATTAAGTAATTTTTTTTTCGAATTTTCGAATATTGGTTTCAAATTTCCAATCAATAATGGGGAGATCAATAGGACATACACAAATGCATACAATACATTTATCAAATTCAAAATGAATTCTATCACGAAAACGTTCCGATGAGATTCATTTTTCATAAGCATATTGAATAGTTACAGATAAACGATTTGCGTGGGATAAAGTTAAAGTAATAATGAAACTTTGAACAATGTATCTTGGTTCATAATGTTTGTTAACTATAATTCATGAACCCAGTTCTCATGGGGAACTGCTATTTATTGTATAAATGAATAATTTGATGTTTGTTTCTTTCTCTTGTTTGATTCAATTAATTAATAGTAATTATGATATGAGTCAAAGAACACTACGCATTGACAGATGATGGGCGGCCCTATTCATTATCATGAAGTCTTTTTGCTGGTACATTCATAAGTTTTTTCCTAAATTCATTTTTCTTTTTATCAGTAATTCATAAATAAAAATAAATTTTGAAATTAACGAGTTTTCAACTCACGAATACCCAATTGATTAATTAACTCTTTATAAGATATTGGATTTTTCTTTGACAAATAAGAAAGCAGTCGTTGCCGTTTTCCCAAAATTTTACGTAGACCTCTCTGAGATGAATAGTCTTTTTTGTATAATTCTAAATGTGAAGTGAGTCTTCGTATCTTTTTGGTGAAACTTAATATTTGAAATTCAACAGATCCTCGGTTTTCTTCTATTTGTTGTTGTTTATAAATAGCTGAGATGGATGAATTTTTTACCATAAAATGAAATAAATTTTTTATATTTTACTTTTTTGAAGAGATTTTTGATGATCAGTAATAATAATGATAGTCATTTTAATTTTTTAGACCTAATTTAATTATCAATTCTTTATTATCATTCATTTTATTGAAGAAAATTGAAAATCGATGAAATCTAAATCTATTCAAAATGAAATTGAAAAAAGGAATTGGGTTGAGATGACCCATAGGTCATATCTATATGGATTATTACGTATAAGTCTAATAAGAACTAAGATTCTAGATCTAGATTAGATCTAGGATAACTGAATATTTCTCCATCTTCTTCATTCAATCCCATCCCATCCAATTAAATAAAAGATTTTCTATCCCAATTTTTCGTCAAATCCATAATACTTTCTTCAAATAGAAAATTATGGGAATGATGGGAATACTTTCCAATCAATATATAAATTAATTGTTTATATGCGTTGCAATCAGAAGAAATTCCTTTCTTTTTATTGACTTTGAATGGTGATTTATAAATTAAAAAATCTAAATATAGAAAGTTTTTTTATACTCATAATTATAATTTAAAAATCTATAGGATAAAAGATCTTACATAGTGTTTTTTTTTTTTCAAATTATCTTTTGTATTTTGGAATAGATTTATTGCAAAATCATTTTGTTTTTTCATAATGAATTAATAGATTAATAGGTATTTTTTAGATTTTTATAAAATTTTTGAAATCTTTGTCTTTTTTGATAATTTGTCAAAAACATATTATGCTTTTGACAGAGAAGATAAGTCCCAAAAAAGATGTGAATTATTCTATTTATATGATGATTTTGAAACCTTTTGGTATTTGGTATATAAAGAGATAGAATAGAAAGGACATCTCATCAATTATGCCACTGACAAAAAAGCTATAATTAAAGACAAAAAAGCTATAATTAAATTCTAAATTAATGGAATTAGGATATGGATGGAATATAATGAAATAGAGCCACTTTTATATTACCTATGAAATGAATTGGGTAACAGGAGCCACTATGAAGAAATTTCGTGATTTACGAAGGAAACGTATTGGTCATGGTTTAATAATGGGAATTGAACTCTATGAGATCTAATCTCCCGATGGTCCTCAGTAGCTCAGCGGTAGAGCGGTCGGCTGTTAACCGATTGGTCGTAGGTTCGAATCCTACCTGGGGAGATTGAATTCATTCCAAATTCAATAATTTGGAATGAAAAGGTTTGCTTTGACTTTTATATGCTGTTTTTCGGCGGGTATACAATATTTATTTAAATATAAAATCAATATTAAAATTAAAAATAATTAAATAACTATAGCATTAATGCTAAATACTAGAGTAAAACCATTCTATTTTGCCAAAAGACCCATGTTTAAGTTCCAT